TTTGTCGTTGCTTGAATATTTTATATTCAATTGAATATAATTATATTAATATAATAAAAAGTCTTTTTTGTTTTCTAAAAAGAGAAATCATTATTTCTCTATAATTTGTTGGAACAAAAAAAAAGAGCCCGGCTAGGTGCTGACCAGGCCGGGTCGTGAGAATAATGAGAATAAGAAGGGCCTTTCGAACAAAATAAAATCAACACAAAAAGGTCTTGCTTATTTTTTTTAGTTCGAGTGTTGGCGCGGTCGAGTCCATCTTTTAGATAAAGGAAATTCCTGATTTGTGGATCTCTCTATATAGAAATAATAGAATAGAGAAAGAAACGAGAGAAATAAAAACTCTTTAGATTATGTGTAATTGTAATGTAGTAATTCTCTTTTTCAATTGGGAGAGATGGCTGAGTGGACTAAAGCGTCGGATTGCTAATCCGTTGTACGAGTTATTCGTACCGAGGGTTCGAATCCCTCTCTTTCCGTTTCCATTGGTTACTTTATTTATTAATATTATATTTTTTTTATTATTTTTAGGTTTTTTTTCAAATTTTGACAATCTTAGTGAAACGTGTGAATAGATAAAATCCTAAGAAAGTTTGAAAATGAACCAAAGAAAGTTTGAAAATGAACCAAGAAACCTTTTGTATTTTATTCTTCACGTCCAGGATTACGCCCCGGATCATTAGATAGGAATCCAAAGATAAAGAGAGAAACAAAAAATATCACTACGGTATAAACGAAGAGTTTCAGAGTAAGCATTACACAATCTCCAAGATTATTTTTTAGAAAAAAAAGAGAATAGATCTTCCATTTTTCTACCACATATCCTATTTTGACACCAAGAAATGAGGTTTTTCAAGAAATGTATTGTCACAAATTTATTTGTTTTTCATTAACCAAAATTTTATTTGCGCTTAGATCCAAATTTAGATATTGTGGGAGACCCTAATAGGGTTAGGGTCTTTGACTGGATGGCTGGAAAAGGCTCAAAAACGAGGAAATAGGGGTAAGCCTGATTTATGTCGACTATCCACGAATTTCAATGTGTTAATCGAGGGTTCATACTCTAAAACTTATCTGATTTTGTCATTTGTCAATTGTTATAATTTTTTCTCGAGGAAATCACGCATTTTCTAGGATATTGGATATTAATATTCAGGATCTTATCGAAAACTTACAGCAGCCTGCCAAACAAAAGCTAAGAGAAAAAAAAACAGAGGTATGACTGGCATAACATCTACGATTGGGTTCAAAAAAGCATAGGCTTCGGGCAATTTGCCGAAGAAAAAACTACTCGAATAAAGGGGCGAATTAATACAGATCAAACTAAGGATATTAAGCATAACAGACATTTTGTTCTTGGAGATAATTGCATTTTGGTTGCATTTTTGATATAAGGAAAAAGAAAGAAAGTAAATAAGGTAGACAAAAAATCCTTCTTTTTCTTTGAACCCATCCAACCAAAAATCCTCCAATTCTCAAAGGAGAATAGAAGAAACGATACTTTCATACAATATCTTAATTGAATTCTATGTAATGATCAATAAATTAAGTTGAATTCTGTATCTATATGTATCAAAACAAAATTCTAGTACCGGCCTATTCTATTATTCTATAGATATGGAATCTATCTAGATATTTTTTTGGGCTGGAGTTGACAAACAACCAATAACAATATTATATTTTCTTAGTGTCGATTAGAAATGGAAATGGGGCGTGGCCAAGTGGTAAGGCGACGGGTTTTGGTCCCGGCACCCGGAGGTTCGAATCCTTCCGTCCCAGCACGGATCCACTTCTCCATTATTCCCATATAAGCCCTATCATAATATAAAAAAGAAGTGGGGGGGTGGATAGCAGTTAATCTATATTACTTTAAACGTCTGTGTCTGTTCGAATTTCATTAACAAATGATCAAGTCCCATATTCTATAGTATAGTAGATATAAAACATTTATAACAAACAACAAACAGCGACAACAGTTCCGTCTATCTGATAGATAGGATAAACCTTACCTATTTTTTTTTCGATTTTTATTTTCGTAATCTGATTAAAAGAATCAAAATTCAAATATTAACTTACATTTTTTTTTATACATCTCATGAAAAAAAGGATTTCTTTCTATTATATATTTTATATATATTCTATTAGTCTGTTAACTATGTTAAAAATGCTGTCTTGCTAGGATTTTTTCAGAAAAATCTTGTTTCATGTATCATCTATTTATATATAGAAGAAAAGTGTAGATTGTGATGTCTATGGACGGCTGAACCGATGACTATTCATGATTCCATAATTGAATCAATTCCATACCGGTTCCAAATGAGAGGAATGTTATGGTAAAACTTCGTTTGAAACGATGTGGTAGAAAGCAACGTGCGACTTGAAGGACACGACCCGTTGTGGATTTTTACATCCACCATTTTCGATTTGTCTAGAAATGAGGTGCTCTTGGCTCGACATTGTTTGTTCTGTTACACTTGAACCCTTCGTTTTTTGTCGGGTTGTAAATAGTCCATGATGGAGCTCGAACCGAAAGTATTAATTAATTTCTCAGGGGCAAGGATCTAGGGTTAATGCCAATCAACTGGAACAACTTCGTAAATATATGGAAAATCGAAAGGATCCAATTTGAGCAAGTTTCCAATTCAAAAGCAAAACTTGTTGAAATTGATCCAAATTTTTGATTCAATGTGTATCATACTAGAATCAACCGTCCATAGGATTCTTTGATAGAAAGCAATAAAAAGGGGTATGTTGCTGCCACTTTGAAAAGATTAAGAAACACCGAAGTAATGTCTAAACCCAATGATTAAAAATAGGAATAAAGGGTTTAAAAACAAGGAAAAACCCTTTTAGTTATTAATTCTTTCGATAGTCTCAATAACTGAATCCGACTAAAGAATCCAAATAGAATTTGAAATAGGTTAACCGGGATAAACGAAAGGGAGTAAAGACTACTCAATAAATGAAATTCACTAAAGATTTTTATTTGAGCTATTTGAGAGTTATCCGACTTGAGTTATGAGTACGAGCGGTTTCTTTTTCATTTTTCAGGAAGAAAAAGACTGGAATCGTAGTCTAATTGGTTTTATAGGTCCATTTGTTATTTAATTTATTAGAATTGGATACATAACATAGACAAAACTTCGAATTAAATCGTTTTTTCTCGAGCCGTACGAGGAGAAAACTTCCTATACGGTTCCAGGGGGGGTATCTCTATCTATCCCAATGAGCCGTCTATCGAATCGTTGCAATTGATGTTCGATCCCGAAGAGAAGGAAAAGATCTTAGAAAAGTGGGCTTTTATGATCCAATGAAGAATCAAACTTATTTAAATGTTCCTGTTATTCTATATTTCCTTGAAAAAGGGGCTCAACCCACAGGAACTGTTCAGAATCTTTTAAAGAAGGCGGGAGTTTTTAAATAACTTCCGTCTAATCAAATGAAATTCAATTAAAGAAATACCAAGGGGGGGGTAGCTACTTGTATATAACTTTGTCTAATTTTTCTTTACTTGTTTTTTTTTGATCCCCCCTTTTCCACTGTATTCTTTTCTCGACATTTATATTGACAAGAGTGTATTGAACAATATATAATTCTTCGTGATAAGTGAAGGGGGTCTATTTCTTTATGTCGCGTAGTTTTTTACTTTATCTGATGATCTTATGCAAATGATGCTTTTTTTGATAGAAGAGGGTGATTTTTGATTGAAAAAAGGCTAGGAGATGTTTTATCCATTTTGAAAATTCTGTATATTTTTTTCTTTTATCTGATAATTTCTTGTATTTTCATCTAATCAATTCATTTTATGTTTCGAATCCATTAGAAAATCTTTTTTTTTTTTTAGATTTGTTAGTTCAACGACTTGATTAGCTCATAAAATAGATTTTCTCTTTGTTTGAATTCAATTCAATTTCTTTTGGTTCTGATTGTATTCATGTCTATATACCCCTTGTTGAGTTGAAGTTTTGTTTAATGGATATTTTATCGGGGTTGCTAACTCAATGGTAGAGTACTCGGCTTTTAAGTGCGGCTAGAATCTTTTACACATTTGGATGAAGTGACGAATTCGTCCATACCATTGGTAAACTTTGGAAGACCGCGACTGACCCTGAAAGGGAATAAATGGAAAAAATAGCATGTCGTATCAATGTAAAGTTCTGAGGATATTTCATTCTTATCCGATTGGTACAAAACCTTCTTCGAATTCTTGGAACAGAACAAAAGAAAGTTGGGTCGAATTAATAAATGGATAGGGGCCCTGCGACTTCAATTAATTATTAGAAAGAAAAAGCAACCGGCTTCTGTTCTTAATTTGAACAATTTCCCGATCTAATTAGATGTTAAAAAAAATTAGTGCCCGATATGGGAATTGAATGGATTCTATTTTTTTAATGAATCCTAACTATAATGACATTCTCTATTATGGAATGAAGATGGGTGTGTAAAAGAAGCAGTATATTGATAAAGAAAGTTTTTTTCCGAAATCAAAAGAGCGATTGGGTCGAAAAAATAAAAGATTTCTAACCTTCTTGTTATCCTATAACATTAACACGGACGAATTAAACGAAATGAATGGAAAAAGAGAGGGTAGAGAATCTGTTGATAAGTTTACTTGTCTCCGAGGTATCTATTTTTACTAGAATACTTTGTTTTGACTGTATCGCACTATGTATCATTTGATAACCCCCGAATCTTCTACCTTTAATTCAAATTGAAATTCAAATGGAGAAAATCCAAAGATATTTACAGCTAAAGAGATCTCAACAACACGACTTCCTATATCCACTTCTATTTCAGGAGTATATTTATGTGTTTGCTCATAATCGTGCTTTGAATAGATCTATTTTGTCGGAAAATCCGGGTTATGACAATAAATCCAGTTTACGGATTGTGAAACGGTTAATTACTCGAATGTATCACCAGAATCATTTTATTATTTCTTCTAATGATTCTAACAAAAATCCATTTTTGGCGCGAAACAATAATTTGTATTCTCAAAT